TATGGTTATTTCGTATCCGCCCTTTTCTTTTCGTATTATTTTCTTTACTATACCCGCTGCTGTAGCATTATAAACAGTATTGTTACTCTTGCTTCCGTCGGGATAAATCTGACCCCTTCCCCTGTTACCGCCTACATATATGGGATATTTTAAAAAGTGAACATCTTTCTTAGTAGCAGGGTCCGGTGAAAGAATAGGAAAGGTGATTTCACTATATTTTTGCCCCGGAACAGGGCCTATCACAAGAATATTTTTTTTATTTGGTCGGTAACTCTGAAAAGAAAGATTGCTTATTTTTTCTTTCATCTCGGGAGAAATACGATCGGTTGGAGCCAACTCAAACCCCTCGGGTAAAATAAGAACAGCTCCTACATTCAAACCCCCCTTCTTGCCATTAGCAAGAACTTGTTTTAGTTGCATATCATAAGGAATTCGAACAACTGCTTCAAATACAGTATCGGGAAGGACCGCTTGTGGAACCTCAATATCCACAGGTTTATTAGCTAAATGACAATTGGCACATACAATACGACCGGTCGCTTCTCGGGGATTTTCATAACCCTGCTGTGCAAAAATGGGATATGCATTTGAAATGGATGACTGAGTTATTATATATATAATGAGTGATACGGAAATGGATCGAGTAATCTGTTCTTTTATCCAAGAAAGGGTATTTATAGTTTGCATGGTACAATTTTTGATCCCGAAAATTTCTACAATAAATTGGGTAGGTCGCTAGTAAAGTTCCCTATCCACTATTCTGCTATTTACTGAAATAATCTTACTGGAATATTGGAGGACTTTCCTGCCTTGGATGGGTAGAACGAGTCAGTACGGTTTGAAATGCTTATGCCCAAAGTACCAAACATTCTAATTGAATTAATATCAGTAGACCTTTTTTCAGTCATTCATTGAATGATAAATCACTACAAGTGATGGGGATACACGATTTAAATAACGGAAAATCCAATATTTCAAAATTGTATCTAGAATGACTGGAAAGGTGGAAACAAGGCCAGATATAATTTGATCGTTATGAGAAAATCCAAAATCTTGGTAGATATAGCCAATCATTAGTTCCCAACCGTGGGGTGAGTGGAATCCGATACATAAATCGGTTAATAAAAGAATAGAAAATGCTTTTATTGTGTCGCTTAGGTTATATAGGAATTCCTGAACCCAAGAGTTAAGAGTAATAAGTTCTTTCTTACCTATAATAGAATAACCACTTAGAATAACGAAACAGATTATATTGGTCGAGAAGGACAAAATTGTATGGATACAATCTTCATTGTGCAGCTTGATCAATTGAATCGTTTCTTTATGGATTCCGATTCCTATACGAAGCTTTTTTAGACGTGTCTCCGGATATTCCTTTATCATCTCGTCCAACAGTAGGAGCTCCTCTAATTCTAGGAATTTTTCTAGAAGACTCTTTTCTGGAATATCATTCAAAAGAGTTTCGGATTGCTTGGTATTCCACCAATTAGTAACCCAAGATTCCAGACTTTTATTAAATGTTAGAAAGCTCCACCAGGGTAAAAAGACTATAGATACAAGAACTAGAAGGGGAATAAATGCTTTCTTTTTTGCCATTTTTTTTAGAAATTTTTAATTTAATAATTTAATAAAGTGAAAGTGGCCTCATTCGTCGACTCTACGCGATCTAATATTTTTTATTTTTTTTTTCACCAGAGTTCTATTCCAAGGTATCGAATCATTTTCTTTTTTTTATTTGTGATTCGGTAATGAGTCCTTGATAATTTTGAAGAATCTTACAAGAATACAGAAATCGAATAAGAGTCCACTTCGAATGCGAAAATGCGAAAAAAGGTTTCCAGCTATTTCAATTGGTCAAATTCGAAGCAATTCCTTCCTTTAGATGACTCCCCGAAAACCCACTTTAGTTTTCGTTAAGGAATTCGGATTTCGAGACAAAAAACTCTCCAAATATTGCAAAAAAATTCGCTGACTACCATAGCACAAAAAGAATTGAGATAATTTTCTGAATGTGATAATCAAAACGTCGGGTCATTCATTAAAGAGAAGAGAACGAAAGAGGGGAGAAAACGACACATCAAGAAAGATAATTAATTTACATGAGCTATTTGTCTCTAACCTATCAATTCAAAATATTGAAACTCAAATCAAAAATTTTCTTTATTTCAAAATGTTTTGGGATGAATCTATCCTTATTTCGATTTGGTGCTAATGAATTGCGTCAAGTGGATTTCCATACGCATAAAATCTCGTTTTTGCCGACAAAAGCAACCCCCCTTTTTTATGTTCCATATAATATACGTTTGCTTTGACTCGACTCGAAGGGATGTTCTGACGAAAATTTCGTTAAGTTATACCATAGATAAAGTTATACAAAAGGGGATTGTAGAGTATTTTCTACCCCCAGCCGAGAATCAGAAAACATTCATTGTTCGGTTCATTTCAAAATACTTCAATCGGTACGCGCAAGAAATAGGCTAATTCAGCAGCTTTTTGTTCCATTTCTCGTGGAGTCAAATTCTCATCAGTACGAGTCAAAGGAACGGCCCCCTGGCCTCTGATTTCTAGATAAAGGACACGACGAGGATAAATACCCTCTTTAAGTTCTATTCTGATAGATTGAATATCATTTATAAGGAATCGGAGGGAGATGCGACGATTTTTTCCCGGAAATCCCCAACGAAAAATACACACTATTCCTTCTTTTTTATCGAATAGATCATAACCACTACCTACATTCCACGAAATTGTGCACCACAAATAGGAACTAATAAAGAGACCTGCGATCCCATAGAAAGACATCACGATCCCCTGTGGGAAAAAAATTATTTGTTGAGAGGGAAATAAAGATATCAAATTCCTACCAAGATAGCTGGAAGTTCCAACTAATAAAAATCCTAATGAACCTAAAAAAAGGATAAAGGCCCAGCAGAAATTACTTGTTTTTCGAGACCCCCTTATAAGTTCTATCCATATACGTTCTGATCGCCAATTCATACTAATCTAGTTGCATTTAATTTTACTTAATTGAATTGATAGAATAACCAAAATGAATTTCACTTATACTTTACTTAAACTTAACGCTATTTTGTTTCTTAAGTAACTCTCATCAACTAGCACTATTCTAATGTGAACCTGTCGGGGTAATTAATAAAAAAAGTTCGATCGAAAATAAGAACGTCCCCTTCATATGACCCCGCCCTAGATATCTACAAGCATCGACTTTCTATTTGAAACATGGACCGACCCGTCTTGATCTATTGATTTGAAAATAGTAAAAAAGAATTTACCCCTATATCAGGTTTCGCATGTCTTGCACTTATGTTCGAAAGAAATCATGCATTATACCATATTCCACTTTCCAATAAATAGATATCTGTGTTATGGCTCAATCAAGTCTAAGTCTTGAAAAAATGTGATTTGGCCTCACCATCCGGCCTAAACAATCTTGTTTTTTTGAACATGAAGAAATAAAGAAGCCATTGCAATTGCCGGAAATAATAGGCCTACGAAAGGAACAAAAATAGAGGGAAGGTTTATATCTGTCATAGAATGGGTACCTCGATTTACTATTTGTACCTGTTTGTTATATTGTTCGAAAATTATCTGAACTGAATTCTATATAATTATACTAATTATATCTAAGTGAGTATAGTATATACTAAGTTCAAGAAATGTAGAACTAACTAAATGAACTGAATTCGCCTTCGACACAAAAAAATATATGTTTGATAATCAACTTTTTTATTCTTCATCTTTTCTTCTTCTTTTGCTCTTGTCTTTTAATTCAATATCAATAAAGAAAGAGTTGCTTACAAAGTCCCGAAAGATTCGTTATAATTTGATTCAAGAGATATTCTCTTGTTAGTCAAAATGGAAAGTCTTCGACAAGAAATATATTAAGATGCAAAAGGCTATTTTTTTCGAATTTTCCAGATGTAAGAAAGGAAGATAAAATTCGTTTTCTTTGCCATATTTTCAATTTACAGAAGTAAGAATGTTGATAGAATATAGGTTCTCTGATTAGTAATCAGGATATGAAATCAAATAAAAAAATTGATCTGCAACTTTTGATTCTTTATATTCTATATAGTTATAGAATTAGTATGGCAACCGCGAAAACCCCATCCCCATTATTCTATTATGATTGATTCTTTATCATTTGGACTTTGATTGATTACGATAACTAACTACTTTTTTTGCCACAAATAAATAATTGACCTTACTGCTCAATCGAATTTTGATTTAAAGGCAAGAAAGCGTGCAACTGAAATAACTCACTTAGAACGCCTTTTAAAGGATTACGTGGTACAATTGGATCAAATAAACCCTTATCGAATAAATATTCAGCTTCTTGTGAACCTTCAGGTACTGTCGTATTCAATGTTTCTTCAATTACTCTTTTACCCGCAAATGCAATGTAGGCATTGGGTTCGGAAATAATGATATCTCCCAACATACCAAAACTAGCTGTCACCCCCCCAGTAGTAGGGGATGTAAGAATTGATACATAGAATAGCCTTTTATTTGATTGATAATCAAATAAAACCGACGAAATTTTAGCCATTTGCATCAAGCTCAAACTTCCTTCTTGCATGCGTGCCCCGCCGGAAGCACACACTATAATAAGGGGTAGATTTTTATTAGTAGCATACTCAATCAAACGAGTGATTTTCTCTCCTACTACGGACCCCATACTACCTCCCATAAACTGAAAATCCATAACCCCTATTGCTACAGGAATGCCATTTAGTTGACCTATACCTGTTTGAATGGCTTCGGTTAACCCTGTCTCTTTTTGATAAGAATTAATACGATCTTTATAGGGTTCCTCCTCCGAATGAAATTCAATGGGATCCGTTGAGACCATGTCTTCATCCATAGGATCCCAAGTACCTGGATCAATCGATAGTTCGATTCTCTCTGAACTACTCATTTTCAAATGATATCCGCATTCATCACAAATGTTCATTTTTGACTTCAACAATTTCTTATAATTT